TAGTAATCAAATTCTAAGTAAAAATAAAAAATAATAAGCATGGAGTTTCGCTTGAGGTCATAAGATCTAATTGTATAAAGGATCCGAAGTTTTTGATAATTACTTTTTATTATTTCCTCCAGATCCATTTTATTTCTACCTAGATTCATAATTAGTAATCGTAAAAACTCTATAACTATAAACAGGATAAAAGAGTAAATTCTTATCATAAGTTATGAAAATAAAAAAATGAATGTTCCCTTACCTTATTAAAATGTAGAAAATAAAGAATAGAAATCTTGCTTTTATTTTTATAGATTCCCCGATAACTTCCATTTTTTACTAGGAATCCCTGTTGTATAGTATTCTAACGAATCCTTTGATAACTTGTAAGAAACTCTTTTGGTCTTTATTAGAAGATAAGTATAAGAAAACAAAAATAATCATAAATATAAAGGTAAATAGGTACACTTATTTAGTTTTATATTTCTTGTACCTATACCTATTATTATATACTGATAATAGATATACTTATCATAAGATATCTTTAAAACAGGTACAAATATTAAATCGAGGTATCCATTCTATGACAACTTTCAACTTACCCTCTTTTTTTGTGCCCTTAGTGGGTCTAGTATTTCCGGCACTTGCAATGGCTTCTCTATCTCTTCATGTTCAAAAAAACAAGATTGTCTAGATTATTCAGGACCCAATCTCATCCATTTTTTTCAAAGCTCGGACTTGGATCATAATACAGATATCCATTTAGTATAATAGGGTACGGTGCGTGTCTTCTTCCGAACACAAACGAAAAAGCTGTTATGCGCGTGTAACCATGACATATGGTGCATTATATCTATTTTATTTTTATTTAAAAGGAATTAGCAAATGTCTGAAATTAAAAGTAAAAGTATCTATATGGATGTAGATATCCATAGTGGGATCATATGAAGATATATATATTTTTTTTTATCTAACTGATTCGATGAATTACTCCTAATGGTTCACATGATAATAATAGTGCTAGTTGATGAGAGTTACTTCGGGAATAAAAAAAAAAAAAATAAAGAAAGTCAAATTCATTTGGGTTATTCTCTCAATTCCAATAAAATTAAACAACTGGATCTAGTATGAACTGGGGATCAGAACGTATATGGATAGAACTTATAGCGGGGTCTCGAAAAACAAGTAATTTCTGCTGGGCCTGTATCCTTTTTTTAGGCTCACTAGGATTCTTATTGGTTGGAACTTCTAGTTACTTTGGTAGGAATCTTATATCCTTATTTCCTTCTCAGCAAATTATTTTTTTTCCACAAGGGATCGTGATGTCTTTCTATGGGATCGCAGGTTTGTTCATTAGCTCCTATTTGTGGTGCACAATTTCGTGGAATGTTGGTAGTGGTTATGATAGATTCGATAGAAAAAAGGGAATAGTGTGCATTTTTCGTTGGGGATTCCCTGGAAGAAATCGTCGCATCTTCCTTCGATTCCTTATGAGAGATATTCAGTCGATTAGAATAGAGGTTAAAGAAGGTATTTACCCTCGGCGTGTACTTTATATGGAAATCAGAGGCCAGGGTGCCATCCCCTTGACTCGTACTGATGAGAATTTGACTCCGCGAGAAATTGAAAAAAGGGCTGCGGAGTTGGCCTATTTTTTGCGCGTACCAATTGAAGTATTTTGAAATGAATTGAAGAATTAATGCTTTCGCAGCATTGAGTAAGGACCTCATAAATTTTGTTATATAACAACTTAGCTTAAGTTTTTTCAGAGCGCTCAAAAAATCGGGTCGTTTATAACTATAATCATTCTATTTATCTCTTTTTTTGCTACTCGTTTTTGATTTTATCATATCCATATTTTTCTGAAATTTCCCTCAATTATTTCCGGTCTATGGGTAGCCGGCGAAATTTTTCGAAATAATTGATCTAAGGGGGTTCTTTTGCCTCGAAATCCGAAAAAGCTTTTTTTGAAGTGGCTCGATGAGGGATTCATCGAAAGGATGAAGTTGCTTCGAATGAAGAAATAATAAAACAACATATTGTTTCCAGATCCAAGGACTAACCAATTAATGAAAAAGGGAGGGAGTAGATCTATAGATTCAATACCTTGTTATAGAACTCGTGTTTCGTGGAAATATCAGATTGGATAGAGTCGAGGAATGAGGTGGTTTCATTAGCAATTCACAGATTAAAAATGTCAAAAAAGAAAGCTTGCACCCCCCTTCTATATCTTGCATCTATAGTATTTTTGCCCTGGTGGATTTCTCTCTCATTTAATAAAAGTATGGAATCTTTGGTGACTAATTGGTGGAATGCGCGGCAATCCGAAGTTTTTTTAAATGATATTCAAGAAAAGGACGTTCTAGAAAAATTTATAGAATTAGAAGAACTATGCCTTTTGGACGAAATGGTAAAGGAATACCCGGATACACATATACAAACGCTTTCTATAGGAATACACAAAGAAACGATACAATTGGTCAAGATGCACAATGAGGGTTATATCCATACCATTTTA